TTCGTTCAAGTAACGGATTCTAGCCAATGGAAAGGATCTTCTTCTGATCAATCCAGAGATCATTTCGATTCCGTTAGAAATGAGAATTCAGAATATCACACATTGATCGATCAAACAGAGATTCAGCAACTAAAAGAGAGATCGATTCTTTGGGATCCTTCCTTTCTTCAAACGGAACGAACAGAGATAGAATCAGATCGATTCCCGAAATGCCTTTTTGGATCTTCCTGGCTATTCACAGAACCTGAGAAGCGGATGAATAATCATCTGCTTCCGGAAGAAATCGAAGAATTTCTTGGGAATCCTACAAGATCAATTCGTTCTTTTTTCTCTGACAGATGGTCAGAACTTCATCTGGGTTCGAATCCTACTGAGAGGTCCACTAGAGATCATAAATTGTTGAAGAAAAAACAAGATGTTTCTTTTGTCCCTTCCAGGCGAGCGGAAAAGAAAGAAATGGTTGATATATTCAAGATAATTACGTATTTACAAGATACCGTCTCAATTCATCCTTCGGAACCATATCACATCCCGAATCTGGTTCCGAAGGATGAACCGGATATGGACAGTTCCAATAAGATTTCATTCTTGAACAAAAATCCATTTTTTGATTTCTTTCATCTATTCCATGACCGGAACAAAGGGGGATACGCGTTACGCCACGATTTTTTTGAATCAGAAGAGAGATTCCCAGAAATGGCGGATCTATTCACTCTATCAATAACCGAGCCGGATCTGGTGTTTCATAGGGGATTTGCCTTTTCTATTGATTCCTACGGGTTGCATCAAAAAAGATTCTTGAATGAGGTATTCAACTCCAGAGATGAATCGAAAAAGAAATTGGTTCTACCTCCTCTTTTTTATGAGGAGAATGAATCTTTTTCTCGAAGGATCAGAAAAAAATCGGTCCGGATCTACTGCGGGAATGAGTTGGAAGATCCCAAACTAAAAACAGCGGTATTTGCTAGCAACAACATAATGGAGGCAGTCAATCAATATAGATTGATCCGAAATCTCCAATATTATGGGTACATAAGAAATGTATCGAATCGATTCTTTTTAATGAATAGATCCGATCGCAACTTCGAATATGGAATTCAAAGGGATCAAATAGGAAATGATACTCTGAATCATATAACTATAATGAAATATACGATCAACCAACATTTATCGAATTTGAAAAAGAGTCAGAAGAAATGGTTTGATCCTCTTATTTCTCGAACTGAGAGATCCATGAATCAGGATCCTGATGCATATAGATACAAAGGGTCCGATGGGAGCAAGAATTTCCAGGAACATTTGGAACATTTCGTTTCTGAACAGAAGAATCCTTTTCAAGTAGTGCAAGTAGTGTTCGATCAATTACGTATTCATCAATATTCGATTGATTGGTCCGAGGCTATCGACAAAGAAGATTTGTCTAAGTCACTTCGTTTCTTTTTGTCCAAGTCACTTCTCTTTTTGTCCAAGTCACTTCGTTTCTTTTTGTCCAAGTCACTTCCCTTTTTCTTTGTGAGTATCGGGAATATCCCCATTCATAGGTCCGAGATCCACATCTATGAATTGAAAGGTCCGAATGATCAACTCTGCAATCAGTTGTTAGAATCCATAGGTGTTAAAATCGTTCATTTGAAGAAATTGAAACCCTTCTTATTGGATGATCATGATACTTCCCAAAGACCAAAATTCTTGATCAATGGAGGAACAATATTACCATTTTTGTTCAAAAAGATACCAAAGCGGGTGATTGACTCATTCCATACTAGAAAGAATCGCAGGAAATCCTTTGATAACACGGATTCCTATTTCTCAATGATATCCCACGATCGAGACAATTGGCTGAATCCCGTGAAACCATTTCATAGAAGTTCATTGATATCTTCTTTTTATAAAGCAAATCGACTTCGATTCTTGAATGATCCACATCACTTCTGGTTCTATTGTAACAAAAGATTCCCCTTTGATGTGGAAAAGACCCGTATCAAGAATTATGATCTTACATATGGACAATTCCTCAATATCTTGTCCATTCGCAACAAAATCTTTTCTTTGTGCGTCGGTAAAAAAGGATCTCTTTTTTTGGAGAGAGAGACTCTTTCACCAATCGAGTCACAGGTATCTGACATCTTCATACCTAACGATTTCCCACAAAGTGGTGATGAAACGTATAACTTGTACAAATTGTACAAATCTTTCCATTTTCCAATTCGATCCGATCCATTCGTTCGTGGAGCTATTTACTCGATCGCAGACATTTCTGCAACACCTCTAACAGAGGAACAAAGAGTCAATTTGGAAAAAACTTATTGTCAGCCTCTTTCAGATATGAATCTATCTGATTCAGAAGGGAATAACTTGCATCAGTATCTCAGTTTCAATTCAAACATGGGTTTGATTCACACTCCATGTTCTGAGAAGTATTTACCATCCGGAAAGAGGAAAAAACGGAGTCTTTGTCTAAATAAATGCGTTGAGAAAGGGCAGATGTATAGAACCTTTCAACGAGATAGTGCTTTTTCAAATCTCTCAAAATGGAATCTGTTCCAAACATATATGCCATGGTTCCTTACTTCGACAGGGTGCAAATATCTCAATTTCACCCTTTTAGATACTCTTTCAGACCCATTGCCGATACTGAGTAGTAGTCAAAAATTTGTATCCATTTTTCATGATATGATGCATGGATCAGATATATCACGGCCAATTCCTCAGAAGATTCTTCCACAATGGACTCTGATAAGTGAGATTTCGAGTAAATGTTTACAGAATCTTCTTCTGTCCGAAGAAATGATTCATCGAAATAATGAGTCACCCGTTCCATTGATATGGGCACATCTGAGATCAACAAATGCTCGGGAGTTCCTCTATTCCATCTTTTTCCTTCTTCTTGTTGCTGGATATCTCGTTCGTATACATCTTCTCTTTGTTTCCCGAGCCTCTAGTGAGTTACAGACAGAGTTAGAAAAGATCAAATCTTTGATGATTCCATCATACATGATGGAATTTCGAAAACTTCTGGATAGGTATCCTACATCTGAACTGAATCCTTTCTGGTTAAAGAATCTCTTTCTAGTTGTTCTGGAACAATTAGGAGATTCTCTGGAAGAAATACGGGGTTCTGCTTCTGGTGGCAACATGCTATTGGGTGGTGGTCCCGCTTATGGGGTCAAATCAATACGTTCTAAGAAGAAAGATTGGAAGATCAATCTCATCGATCTTGTAAGTATCATACCAAATCCCATCAATCGAATCATTTTTTCGAGAAATACGAGACATCTAAGTCGTACAAGTAAAGAGATCTATTCATTGATAAGAAAAAGAAAAAACGTGAATGGTGATTGGATTGATGAGAAAATAGAATTCTGGGTCGCGAACAGTGATTCGATTGATGATGAAGAAAGAGAATTCTTGGTTCAGTTCTCCACCTTAACGACAGAAAAAAGGATTGATCAAATTCTATTGAGTCTGACTCATAGTGATCATTTATCAAAGAATGACTCTGGTTATCAAATGATTGAACAACCGGGATCAATTTCCTTACGATACTTAGTTGACATTCATCAAAAGGATCTAATGAATTATGAGTTCAATAGATCCTGTTTAGCAGAAAGACGGATATTCCTTGCTCATTATCATACAATCACTTATTCACAAACCTTGTGTGGGGCTAATATTTTTCATTCCCCATCTCCTCATGGAAAACCCTTTTCGCTCCGCTTAGCCCTATCCCCTTCTAGAGGTATTTTAGTGATAGGTTCTATAGGAACTGGACGATCCTGTTTGGTCAAATACCTAGCGACAAACTCCTATGTTCCTTTCATTACGGTATTTCCGAACAAGTTCCTGGATGACAAGCCTAAACCTATTGATGATATCGATATTGATGATAGTGACGATATTGATGATAGTAATGATGACCTTGATATTGATACGGAGCTGCTAACTATGACGAATGTGCTAACTATGTATATGACGACGAAAATAGACCGATTTGATATCACCCTTCAATTCGAATTAGCAAAAGCAATGTCTCCTTGCATAATATGGATTCCAAACATTCATGATCTGCATGTGAATGAGTCGAATTACTTATCCCTCGATCTATTAGAGAACTATCTCTCCAGGGATTGTGAAAGATGTTCCACTGGAAAGATTCTTGTTATTGCTTCGACTCATATTCCCCAAAAAGTAGATCCCGCTCTAATAGCTCCAAAGAAATTCAATACATGCATTAAGATACGAAGGCTTCTTCTTCCACAACAACGAAAGCACTTTTTCATTCTTTCATATACTAGAGGATTTCACTTGGAAAAGAAGATGTTCCATACTAACGGATTCGGGTCCATAACCATGGGTTCCAATGCGCGAGATCTTGTAGCACTTATCAATGAGGCCCTATCAATTAGTATTACACAGAAGAAATCCATTATAGAAACTAATACAATTAGATCAGCTCTTCATAGAAAAACTTGGGATTTTCGATCCCAGATAAGATCGGTTCAGGATCATGGGATCCTTTTCTATCAGATAGGAAGGGCTGTTACACAAAATGTACTTCTAAGTAATTGCCCCATAGATCCTATATCTATCTATATGAAGAAGAAATCATGTAAGGGAGGGGATTCTTATTTGTACAAATGGTACTTCGAACTTGGAACGAGCATGAAGAAATTAACGATACTTCTTTATCTTTTGAGTTGTTCTGCCGGATCGGTCGCTCAAGATCTTTGGTCTTCATCCAGACACGATGAAAAAAATTGGATCACTTCTTATGGATTCGTCGAGAACGATTCTGATCTAGTTCATGGCCTATTACTATTATTACTCTTAGAAGTAGAAGGCGCTCTGGCTCTGGCGGGATCCTCACGGACAGAAAAATCTTGCAGTCAGTTTGATAATAATCGAGTGACATTACTTCTTCGGTCCGAACCAAGGAATCAGTTAGATATGATGCAAAATGGATCTTGTTCTATCGTTGATCAGAGATTTCTATATGAAAA